TATATAATATAATTCAAATTTATAACACTATATATCAACACATATCATAACTAGTTGATGATGTCGATCGGACTTAACCTGGTTTAGGGGTTTAACAGGATAACTTAGGATTTGCTCGGCATTAGGGGGTAGGGGGGTTTACCGCGCGCGAGAGGGGGGGCAGCTCTTAGGGTAGTATGAGGAGTAAAGGATAAAGGTATGCACTTGAAATACATGTTTGTGAATCTTTAGGGTTATGTCATTAAGACACACATAATTATTCATTAACGCAAGGAAATGGACTCTCTTGATGAGACTAGTTGGGATTGATGCATGAAATATGCCAAGTGAAAGTGACCCCAAAAAAAGAGTTGAATGCCTTTAAATGAACGCTTTGCTTGGGGAGTTTGTGCTATAAAGAGGTCCTACCATTAACTTATGCCAGGATAATTCACAGTAAGTGGGTGCTGGAAACGAATGGACCTGAAATAGGAACCAGATGCCAGTAATAGTGCAAGTTGTGAAACCCCCACAAGTTTTGTCCCTGACCCTATCAAGGAGTCCGTACATTAAGGTATATAGGGTTGGTGGTTTCTTACTACATTAATAAGGTTTAAGTAAATTAATTGTTGGTCAGGCATAGGAATTATTGGAACATGCAGTTATTTGAGGTAGGCAATTTCTTCCGGTCAACGGGAGTTCTAGTGGAACTTCAATAGGTGGCATATGTATGTAGTGGTTATGTGATTAGCTGATGTAGGAAAGTACTATATAATTTATATATCCAACTTATTTTAATGTTTTTAGGACATTATGTAAAATTATGCATAGTATGTACTAAAGCATAGGGTTGTGTTATGCATATTATGTACTATACCATAGTAAGTTAATGCATGTCGGAACATACCATTATCAGAAAATAGTTTAGTTTAGAATCTTAGCTTTGGGAGTTAGGGGTGGGAGTTAAAATCTCTCTTTTCTGGCACTAGGAAGGATTTTAACCTTCGATCTCCGGATTACAAAACCGGCGCTTTAGGGGCTAAGCTACTAGGGCATTGAGGGCTTAGAAGTTTATTTTCTAGTCAGCCTGTTAGGGGGTTTAGGACCAGGAATAATGAGAAATATAGGACGGAGGCAATTTGCCCGATGATAATAAATGGGTGTTCGACTGGTATTCCTCCAATTCAGGTGAGAATTATTACATCTGCTACTAGTACCCAGAATATGAATTGGGCGATGGGACGGAATGTGAGGCCTTGTTGTTTAGACGTGTGAAGTAGGGGCACAACTATAAGCACTAGAATAGAAAATAGTAGGGCGAGAACTCCTCCTAGTTTGTTAGGGATGGAACGTAGGATGGCGTATGCAAATAGGAAGTATCATTCTGGTTTGATGTGAGGAGGGGTTACTAAAGGGTTGGCGGGGGTGAAGTTTTCTGGGTCTCCTAACAGGTTAGGTGAGAAAAGTGCTAGGGATGCGAGGGCTGTTAAAAGGATAATAAACCCTAGAATGTCTTTGTAGGAGAAATATGGGTGGAAGGAAATTTTGTCTGCGTCGGAGTTTAACCCTAGTGGGTTATTTGAGCCGGTTTCATGTAGGAATAGAGCATGTAGAAGTGTGGCTGCTACAACTGCGAATGGCAGTAGGAAGTGGAATGCAAAAAATCGTGTTAGTGTTGCATTATCTACTGAAAAGCCACCTCAGATCCATTGTACCAGTATGTCTCCTATATAAGGCACTGCTGAAAGGAGGTTTGTGATGACTGTAGCACCTCAGAAGGATATTTGACCTCATGGTAGGACGTACCCAACAAATGCTGTTATTATCACAAGAAGTAATAGGATTACTCCAATGTTCCAGGTTTCTTTATATAAGTAGGAACCATAGTATAGTCCTCGTCCGATGTGTATATAAAGGCAGATAAAGAAGAAAGAGGCCCCATTAGCATGGAGATTTCGGATGATTCACCCATAGTTTACATCTCGACAGATATGGGCCACGGATGAAAATGCGGTTGAAATATCTGATGTATAATGTATGGCCAGGAATAATCCTGTTATGATTTGTATTATTAGACAAAGTAGTAGTAGGGAGCCAAAATTCCATCATGCAGAAATGTTGGAGGGGGCGGGGAGATCAATTAATGCGTCGTTGACAATTTTGAATAGAGGGTGTGTTTTTCGGATGACCATAAGTTCTTGTAGTTGAATTACAACGGTGGTTTTTCAAGTCATTAGTCCTGGTTAAAATCCGGGTGAGAATTATGATGTATTTTCTTGATCTTCTTTTATTGAGTTTGGTGGTGGGCTTGGTGGGGGTTGCTTCTAATCCTGCGCCTTATTTTGCGGCCTTAGGGCTGGCAATGGCAGCTGGTGTTGGGTGTGTAATTTTGATTGGGCATGGTGGGTCATTAATTGGTTTAATGCTATTTTTAATTTATTTGGGGGGGATATTAGTAGTGTTTGCTTATTCAGCGGCTTTAGCTTCTGAGCCTTTTCCTGAAACGTGGGGTGTAGGTTCGGTAAAAGCTTATGTATTAATGTATTTATTTGGGGTGGGGCTAGTGGGATGGTGATTTTGAAGTGGTTGTGGGGACTGGATTGTTGTGGATGAATTTAAAGAATTTTTTATGGTGCGGGGGGATGTAGGCGGGGTTTCTTTAATATATTCTGTTGGTGGTGGAATGTTAGTTGTCTGTGCGTGGGTTCTATTATTGTGTCTTTTTGTGGTATTGGAGTTAACACGTGGTTTAAGTCGTGGGGCGCTTCGAGCAGTTTAAAATGTTGATAAGAGAGCAATGGCCAAGGCAATTGAAATTAAATAGGAGGTTAGATAGATTTTAATAATATTGGTGTTAGTTTTATCAAAAAGTGTAGAAATATAGTGATGTGTGGGGTGTAGACCTTTTGGTCCAATTTCTAGTCATTGTCGGTCAAATTTAGTTGCTTGTTTACCAAGTAGTAGGTTTAGCTTAGGCATGATTCGATGGACAATAGGGGGGAAGAATCCTAGTATATTGGAAAAGTTGTGTAGTAATAGTGAGGGAGAGGCTTTGACTTGTTTAGTGGTTATTGTGGCTAGGGCTAGTGCAATAATAAGTCCTGTAATTGTGACTAATAGTGCGGCTAGTTTAAGAGAGGGCGGTATTGTTATAATGGGTGTTTTTGATGGTAGGAAGTTTAGAGTAATAATTAGACCTGCAATAATGCTTCCTCAAGCCAGGCGTTCAATAGGTGCAGTTAGTGTTTGGTGATTTTCATTAATTGGGGTTAGAGCTGTGAATCGGGGGGAGCCCATGGTTACAAAGAAGATGACCCGTAGGCTGTAGACTGCTGTGAAGGATGTGGCAATTAGTGTAAGAGTTAGGGCCCAGGCGTTTAAGTTAGAGGTGTTGAGAGCTTCAATGATTGCATCTTTTGAAAAGAATCCTGCTAGAAAAGGTATTCCTGTAAGGGCGAGGCTTCCAATAATAAGGCAAGAGGAGGTGAAAGGCATGAGTTTGTGTAATCCTCCTATTTTTCGGATATCTTGCTCATCGTTGAGGCTGTGGATAATGGAGCCTGAACATAGGAATAGTATGGCTTTAAAGAAGGCGTGGGTACAAATATGTAGGAAGGCTAGTTGGGGCTGGTTAAGTCCAATAGTAACCATTATTAGGCCTAGTTGACTAGATGTTGAGAATGCTACAATTTTTTTGATATCATTTTGGGTGAGGGCACAGGTGGCAGTGAAGAGAGTTGTTAGGGCACCTAGACACAGGCAGATGGTTAGTGCTAGTTGATTATTTTCTATTAATGGGTGAAGTCGAATTAATAAGAAGATACCGGCAACTACTATAGTACTTGAGTGTAATAGTGCTGACACTGGGGTTGGGCCTTCTATGGCAGAGGGCAGTCAAGGATGTAAGCCGAATTGTGCAGACTTTCCGGTAGCAGCCAGGATAATTCCTATTAAGGGCAGGGTTATGTCGAAGTTTTGAGATAAGAGAAAGATTTGAGGGATTTCTCAGGAGTTAAAGTTTATTGCAATTCAGGCTAGGGCCAGAATTAGGCCCACATCTCCGACACGATTGTAAATAACTGCTTGTAGGGCTGATGTATTGGCGTCGGCTCGGCCGTGTCATCAGCCAATTAGTAGGAAGGATATAATACCTACTCCTTCTCAGCCGATGAATAGTTGAAATATATTATTGGCAGTAACTAAGGTGATTATTGCTACTAGAAATAATAGTAAATATTTAAAGAATCGATTTAGATGGGGGTCGGCGTGTATATATCATGATGCAAATTCTAGGATAGACCATGTGACGTATAGGGCCACTGGAGTAAAAATTAATGAGTAATGGTCAAATTTAAAACTAATATTAATGTCGAAGCTTGAAATGTTTATTCAGTTTCATGTGATAATAATAGTCTCTGTTCCTTGGTCTAAAAAAATGAGTAATGGGATAATATTAATGAAGAATGCGGTGCTTACTGCTGTTTTAACGTATTTAAGGGCTCAGTCTTGTTTTAGAGGTTGTGGGTTAAGTGTTAAGGCGAGAGGCCAAATAAGGACTGTTAAGGTTAATAGGAGAGTAGTGATTATAATAGTATTTACCATAGCTGCTACTTGGAGTTGCACCAAGAGTTTTTGGTTCCTAAGACCAACGGATGAACTATTATCCTTTAGGAGCGGTTGAATGAGCCATGGAGTTTAACCATGGTGATAGGGATTAGCAGTCCTTATTGCTTCTGGCCTCTTTCGGTGGATAAGAGGAATTTAACCTCTATTTTTAGAACCACAATCTAATGTTTTGTGTTAAACTATATCTACAGTATCATCAGCCTCATATGATCTCAGGCTTTGTAATAAGGAGGATAACAGGGAGAAGGTGGAGCGTTATTAATAGGTGCTCTCGTGTGTGGAAAGGTTGTAGGCTAATGATGTGTTGTGGGAGGGGCCCCCGTTGTGTTATTAAGAATAGATATAATGAGTAGGCTGCAGTAATAAGAGTTCCTGCCCCTGTTAGGATAAGAGTTCAGGGGGACCAATTAAATATTGTTGTAATAATTATTAATTCTCCTATTAGATTAGGGAGAGGGGGCAGTGCTAGATTTGCTAAGTTAGCAATGAATCATCAGGTGGCTGCTAGTGGAAAAATAATTTGTAGGCCTCGGGCCAATACTATTGTTCGGCTGTGGGTTCGTTCGTAGGTGGTGTTAGCTAGGCAGAATAAGGCAGAGGATACTAAGCCATGAGCAATTATTAGTACCAAGGCCCCGGTAAAACCCCATGGTGTTTGAATTAGAATGCCTCCTGCTACCAGGCCTATGTGGCTTACGGATGAATAGGCAATTAGTGATTTGAGGTCTGTTTGTCGTAGGCAAATAGAACCTGTTATAATTACTCCTCAGAGGGCTAAGGCAATAATAGGGTATACTAGGTCTTTTGATAGGGGGTCCAGGATAATTATTATTCGTATTATACCATATCCTCCTAGTTTTAGTAGAATTGCTGCTAGTACTATTGAACCTGCTACAGGGGCTTCTACGTGGGCTTTTGGTAGTCATAAGTGGATGCCATATAATGGTATTTTTACTAGGAATGCGATTAAACAGCCAGCTCATCAGATTTTGTCTCCTCATGTATGAAGATTTAGAGGCTGGGAATATTGAATGGTTATTATTGATAGAGTTCCTAGATCAGTATATAGTAGTAGGAGGGCTACTAGTAGGGGTAGGGAGCCGGCCAGGGTGTAGAATAGAAAATAAGTTCCTGCACTTAGCCGTTCAGCTTGATTTCCTCATCGGGTAATAATAATTAATGTTGGGATTAGGGTTGCTTCAAACATGATATAGAATATAATAATTTCAGTGGCCCCAAATGCTATAATTAGAAATGCTTGTAGGGAGGCCAATAATGTAATATAGGCTCGTTGACGGCTAATTGGCTCTGTTTTGATATGGTTTTGGCTGGCCAGGATTATGAGGGGAAGTAGTCAGCAGGTAAGGACTAGTAGGGGGGTTGATAATGGATCTGTGCCTATGTAAGGGTTGGACGAGGTTCATCCTGTTTCTGAAGGGTATTTTAGTCAAGTAAGGCTAATTAGGGCAATAGTGAAACTTTGTAAGGCTACAGTGGTTCATAGTCATTTTGGAGAGGCCATTCAAATCGTGGGGAAGAGTATAATTGTGGGAATTAGAATTTTTAGCATTGTAATAGGTTTAGGGCTTGTAGGCGGTCTGTTCCGTGGGTTCGGGCTGTAGCAACTAATAATGCTAGACCTGCGCTAGCTTCACAGGCTGAAAAGGCTAGTAGTAGGATGGGTGCGGCAGAAAAGGCAGTGGCTTCTAATTGTAATATTCAAAGGGCTAGGGCTAGGAATAAAGATAACATTATTCCTTCTAAGCAGAGTAATGCTGATATTAAATGATTACGGTGGAATGCTAGGCCTGTTAGCCCTAGGGCAAATGCTGAGGTAAAGGTGAAGTATACGGGTGTCATAAGGGAATCACGGACTTTAACCGTGGTTTTCTAAGCCGAAATTAGAGGTCTTATGCTTGGACTAATTCCCTATTCAGCTCATTCTAGGCCCCCTTGAATTCACTCATAAATTAGGCCTAATGTAAGTAGAATTAATACAGTTGCGGCTCACAGGAGGGTATATGAGGGATCTGGTAGTTGATTTCCTCAGGGTAGTGGCAATAGGAGAGCGATTTCTAGGTCAAATAGTAGAAATAGAATAGCAATTAGGAAGAAACGCAGGGAAAAAGGTAAGCGTGCTGATCCAAGGGGGTCGAAACCGCATTCGTAGGGGGATAGTTTTTCTGTATCAGGGCTCATTTGTGGTAATCAGAATGACACTAGGGCCAGGATTATGGACAGGGCAGTGGAGATGGCTATTATAATTATAATTAGATTCATTATCTTTCCTTGGATTTTAACCAAGACTAGGTGATTGGAAGTCACTCGTACTAACTTTGGAATACTAGAAAGATATGAGCCTCATCAGTAAATAGAGACATATAAGAATAATCATACAACGTCTACGAAGTGTCAATATCAGGCAGCTGCTTCGAATCCAAAGTGGTGCTCTGATGTAAAATGATACTGGATTTGTCGTAGGAGGCAGACAGCTAGGAAAGAGGAGCCAATAATAACGTGGAGCCCATGGAAGCCCGTTGCTACAAAGAATGTTGAGCCATATACTCCGTCTGCAATAGTGAAAGGGGCTTCGTAATACTCTATGGCTTGGAGAGCGGTGAAGTATAGACCTAGTAGGATTGTTAGAGCGAGGGATTGAATGGCTTGTTTACGTCCTCCTTCTATTAGGCTATGGTGGGCCCATGTAACTGTTACGCCGGATGCTAGGAGAACAGCGGTGTTAAGTAGTGGGACTTCGAATGGGTCTAAGACTGTAATTCCAGTGGGGGGCCAGCATCCTCCGAGTTCTGGTGTGGGGGCAAGACTAGCGTGGTAGAATGCTCAGAAAAACCCTAGGAAAAAGAAGACTTCTGATGTAATGAAAAGGATTATGCCGTATCGTAGGCCTTTTTGTACAGGAGGCGTGTGGTGGCCTTGGAAGGTGCCTTCTCGTACAATGTCTCGTCATCACTGATATATGGTTAGAAGCAATAATACTAGACCTAGTGTTATTAAGGTTGTTGAGTGAAAGTGGAATCAGATTGCTAGGCCTGATGTTATTAGGAGAGCAGCTACTGCGCCGGTTAAGGGCCATGGGCTAGGATCAACCATATGATATGCATGTGCTTGGTGGGTCATTAGACGTTTTCTTGTAGGTATAGGCTTAATAATAGGACAAATACGTAAGCTTGAATTACGGCTACTGCTACTTCTAGTAGTGTTAATAACACTAGTAGGATAGCGGTGAGGGCGGCTACTGTAGTTATTATGGGTATTAGTGTAATTGTGGCGGTTGAGATTAGTTGAATTAGTAAGTGGCCGGCTGTAAGGTTAGCTGTTAATCGTACCCCTAGCGCTAGAGGTCGAATAAATAGACTGATTGTTTCGATAATAATTAGGACTGGAATTAAAGGAATTGGGGTGCCTTCTGGCAGGAGATGGCCTAGTGCTGCTGTTGGCTGATTTCGTAGCCCGATAATTACGGTTGCTAATCAAAGTGGTACGGCTAGCCCCATATTTAATGATAGCTGTGTTGTTGGCGTAAAAGTATAGGGTAATAGGCCTAGAACGTTAAGTGTTAGAATGAAGATTATTAGTGAGGCGAGGATTATTGCTCATTTGTGACCTGCTTGATTGATGGGTAGTAGCAGCTGTTGTGTGAATGTTTTAATAAATCAGCTTTGAAGGGATACTAAGCGGTTGTTTTGATAACGGCTAGTGGGGGCAGGTACTATAATTCAAGGTAAGGTAAGTGCAATAGCAACTAGAGGAATTCCTAGGTGTGTGGGGCTTATAAATTGATCAAATAGGTTTAGTGCCATGGTCAGTTTCAGGTGTTTGATTTAAGAGTCTCGGCGCTTAGTGCTGTGACTTCATTTGTAAATGTATGGCTTAATACTTTGTGAGGAATTACTGTTAGAAAAATTAGTCATGAGAACAGAAGGATTGCAAATCATGGGGCTGGGTTTAATTGTGGCATATCACTAAGGGTGGTTGGGGAGCACCAATCTTTAGCTTAAAAGGCTAACGCTAAACCCTATTTAGCTTCTTAGTGAGGCGTCTTCAAGCATTAGAGAGGATCAATTCTCAAAATGTTCTAGAGGAACGGCTTCTACAACAATTGGTATAAAGCTGTGATTGGCTCCGCAGATTTCAGAACATTGACCGTAGAATACCCCTGGGCGGGAGGTAATAAATGATGTTTGGTTTAGTCGTCCTGGTACGGCATCTATTTTAATTCCTAGTGCTGGAACAGCTCAGGAGTGCAACACATCTTCGGCTGATACTAGCACTCGAATTGGGGATTCTATAGGAACCACTATTCGATGATCGGTTTCAAGTAATCGGAATTGACCGGGGACTAGGTCTTGTGTTGGGGTTATGTACGAGTCGAAAGCTAGATTTTCATAGTCTGTATATTCATAGCTTCAGTATCATTGGTGTCCTATGGCTTTTACGGTTAAATGAGGGTCATTTACTTCATCTATTAGGTAGAGAATACGAAGGGATGGAAGAGCAATCAAAATTAGGATTACAGCAGGCAGAATTGTTCATACAATTTCAATTTCTTGAGAATCTAAGATGTATTTGTTGGTAAGCTTAGTGGTAACCATCACAACAATAATATATAGTACTAAAGTGCTAATTAGAAAAACGATTATTAAGGCATGGTCGTGGAAGTGGAGAAGTTCTTCTATTACAGGGGAGGCCGCGTCTTGGAATCCTAATTGTGAGGGATGTGCCATTAAGCTGTTAAGCTTAAGATGCGCAGGATTTTAACCTACAATTTTGTCTTGACAAGGCAGTGTAATGTTCTTTTTTACTAGCATCTTATAGAAGAAAGTGGCAGAGCGGCTATGTGACTGGCTTGAAACTAGTTTATGGGGGTTCGATTCCTTCCTTTCTCGTTAATTTGTTCGTACTTGTACGAATGCGGGTTCTTCAAATGTATGGTAAGGCGGGGGGCATCCGTGCAACCACTCTACGTTTGTAGAGGATAATTCTACAGATATTACTTCTCGTTTAGCAGTGAAGGCTTCTCATAAAATATAAAGGAATATTACGACTGCTATTAGAGAAATTATAGAACCAATAGATGAAATAATGTTTCATAGGGAGTAGGCGTCTGGGTAGTCTGAGTATCGTCGTGGCATTCCAGCTAAACCCAGGAAGTGCTGGGGGAAGAAAGTAAGGTTAACTCCTACAAATATCGTTCCGAAGTGAATTTTTGTTCAGGTGTTGTGTATTGTATAGCCTGTAAATAGAGGGAATCAGTGTACAAAGGCCCCTATAATGGCAAATACGGCTCCTATTGAGAGGACATAGTGAAAGTGAGCTACTACATAATATGTATCATGAAGTACAATGTCTAAGGATGAGTTGGCTAATACGATTCCTGTAAGCCCCCCCACAGTAAACAGGAAGATAAAGCCGAGGGCCCACAATATAGGGGTTTCTCATTTGATGGACCCCCCATGCAGGGTGGCGAGTCAGCTGAATACTTTTACGCCTGTTGGGATTGCAATAATTATTGTTGCGGATGTAAAGTATGCTCGAGTATCTACGTCTATTCCTACTGTAAATATATGATGAGCTCATACGATGAAGCCTAATAAACCGATGGCCATTATGGCTCAGACTATTCCTATGTATCCAAAGGGCTCTTTTTTCCCTGAGTAGTAAGCTACAATGTGAGAAATTATTCCAAAGCCCGGAAGAATTAAAATGTATACTTCTGGGTGGCCAAAGAATCAAAATAAGTGTTGATAGAGGATGGGGTCCCCTCCTCCGGAGGGGTCAAAAAATGTTGTATTAAGGTTACGGTCTGTTAGAAGTATTGTAATACCAGCAGCTAGAACGGGCAGGGATAACAGTAGAAGCACGGCTGTAATTAAAACAGCTCAAACAAATAGAGGGGTTTGGTATTGAGAGATGGCAGGGGGCTTCATATTAATAATGGTTGTAATAAAGTTAATAGCCCCTAGAATAGAGGATACACCCGCGAGGTGGAGAGAAAAGATGGTTAAGTCTACAGAAGCCCCGGCATGTGCGAGATTTCCGGCAAGTGGGGGATAAACAGTTCATCCTGTGCCTGCTCCGGCTTCAACTCCGGAAGAAGCTAGTAGTAAGAGGAAGGATGGGGGAAGTAGTCAGAAGCTTATATTATTTATTCGTGGGAACGCTATATCTGGTGCTCCAATTATTAGTGGTACAAGTCAGTTACCAAAGCCTCCAATTATGATTGGTATTACTATAAAGAAAATTATGACGAAGGCATGAGCAGTAACAATGACGTTATAAATCTGGTCGTCCCCTAGAAGGGCTCCGGGTTGGGCTAGCTCGGCTCGAATTAATAGGCTAAGAGCTGTGCCGACTATTCCGGCTCAAGCACCAAATACTAAGTAAAGGGTACCAATGTCTTTATGGTTGGTTGAGAAGAATCAGCGTGTGATTGTCACAGGTAGGATGGCCGAGGGTTTAGGCGGTGGATTGTAGCTCCATGTACAAAGGTTTAAATCCTTTTCCTATCAAGCTTTGTGGTGTATAACACATCGGATTGCAAATCCGAAGATGCAGGCTAATTGCCTGCCGGGGCTTTCCCCGCCTTTTTTAAAAGGAGGCGGGGAAAGTAGATGAATGCTCGCTGGCTTGAGCGCCTAGCTGTTAACTAGGAGTTTGTAGGATCGAGGCCTTCTCATCTAGTAAGGCTTTAGCTTAATTAAAGTGTCTGAGTTGCATTCAGAAGATGTGGGATAGAGTCTCGCAAGCCTTAAGCAGAGACTAGGAGATTTTAACTCCTACTTAAAGCTTTGAAGGCTTTTGGTCTGATGTTATCCTAAGTCTCTAGTTAACTAATATTTGGGCGATAGGGGTTATGGGTAGTAGCAGAAGGGCTATAATTATTGTAATGGCCAACAGGATTTTGTTTTGTGTATTTTGTATCCGTCAGGGGGTTAGTGAGCTGTTTGTGTTAGGGGCCATAGTAAGGGTTATGGAGTAACATAGTCGTAAGTAAAAGTATAGACTAAGTAGTGCGCTTAGAGCTATTATTGTTGCAGTTAGTGGTAAGCCTTGGGTAGTAAGTTCTTGTAGAATTAATCATTTTGGTATGAACCCTGTTAGTGGGGGGAGCCCTCCTAGTGAGAGCAGGGCGAGGGCGGCAGTTGCTGTTAGAGTAGGAGTTTTGGCTCAGCTCGTTGCTAATGTATTGATTTTTGTAGCGTTTATTGATTTAAATGTTAGGAAGGTTGCTATTGTTATAATGATATAGAGACATAATGTTAGGATAGTTAGTTGTGGTTTTAGTTGTACAATTATAATTATTCATCCAAGGTGGGCAATTGATGAATACGCTAGGATTTTTCGTAGCTGGGTTTGATTTAGGCCCCCTCATCCCCCGATAAATACTGATATAAGTCCTAGAGTTGTTAGTAGTTGAGGGTGAGTGGAGGGTGCTATTTGAATAATTAGGGCAAATGGTGCTAGTTTTTGTCAGGTGGCCATGATAAGTCCTGTTGTGAGGTCTAGTCCTTGTATTACTGGGGGCATTCAGAAATGTATTGGGGCTAGGCCTACTTTTAGTGCTAGGGCTATCGTGGCCAGTGCGGCTGCGATGGGGTGGGTTAAGCAATTGATGTTTCATTCTCCTGTTGCTCAAGCATTAATAGTGCTGGCAAACAGGATGGTTGCTGCTGCAGCTGCTTGTGCTAGAAAATACTTAGTGGTTGCTTCTACTGCTCGTGGGTGGTGATGTTGGGCTATAAGTGGTAAAATTGCTAGGGTATTAATTTCAAGTCCTATTCAAGCTAGGAGTCAGTGGGAGCTTATAAATGTTAGGGCTGTGCCCAGACCTAGGCTGGATAATAAGATTATAATAATGTAAGGGCTCATTGGTAAGAGAAGGATTTTAACCTACATTTTTGGGGTATGGGCCCAAAAGCTTTATTTAGCTGATCTTACTAGGAAGTGGTGTAATGGGAACACTTGGAGTTTTGATCTCCATAATATGGGTTCGAGTCCCTTCTTTCTAAGGAGCCGGGGGGATTTTAACCTCCATGATTCACTCTATCAAAGTGGTCCTTGGGCATTCGGGCACAGCTCCGACTATAATTGGGGTGGCAGGCCTGTTAGTGCAATGGGCAGGGCAATGTGTCATAGAATTAGGGCTAGTGTAAGAGGTAGAAAGTTTTTTCATACTAAGTGTATTAGCTGATCGTATCGGAATCGGGGGTAGGATGCACGAATTCATAAAAATAATATGGAAAGAAGGGCAGCTTTTGTTATAATACTGAGTGAAGTGATTTCTGGTATAACAGTGTTGTGGGTCGAACCCAAAAATAGAATAGCTGAGAGAGTGTTTATTAATAGGATGTTGGCGTATTCGGCTAGAAAGAATAGGGCGAAGGGTCCCCCAGCATATTCTACATTGAAACCAGAGACAAGTTCTGACTCCCCCTCTGTAAGGTCGAAGGGGGCCCGGTTTGTTTCGGCGAGGGTGGAGATGTATCATATGGCAGCTAGGGGTCATGCTGGGATAAGCAATCATACTGATTCTTGGGTGATGTTAAATATTTGTAGAGTAAAACCCCCTGTAAAGATAATAACTGATAGTAGAATTAGTCCTAAGCTAACCTCATAGGAAATGGTTTGGGCGACCGCTCGCAGGGCTCCAATTAGGGCATATTTTGAATTAGAAGCCCATCCTGAACCGAGGATAGAGTAGACTGCCAAGCTTGACAGGGCTAAGATAAATAGTATGCCTAGATTTAGGTCTGTTATTGAATGCGGCATGGGTATTGGTGCTCATAAAGTAAGGGCCAAGGTGAGGGCTAATATGGGGGTTATTAGGAATAGAAATGGAGAAGATGTTGAAGGGCGTAGGGGCTCCTTAATAAATAGCTTTACTCCGTCTGCGATTGGTTGAAGGAGTCCGTAGGGTCCTACTACATTTGGGCCTTTACGTAGTTGTATGTATCCTAGTACTTTTCGTTCAATTAGGGTTAGGAAGGCGACTGCTAATAGTACGGGCACGATATAAGCTAGGGGGTTAATTAGGTAAGTAATTAGAAGTGTTATCATAATTAAGAGGAGGATTTGAACCTCCGGGAGAAAGGGCTTAGGCCTTTTGCAATTACCGGGCTCTGCCATCTTAATAATCTTATCTTGATATAAGGTTATGCCCTCTCATTATTTAATTTAGTTGATTGCATTAAATAGGGGTGGGGCGTATTAATAATATAGGCCCCCATTTTTCGGTCCTTTCGTACTAGGAAAAGTGGCGTTACAGATAGAAACTGACCTGGATTGCTCCGGTCTGAACTCAGATCACGTAGGACTTTAATCGTTGAACAAACGAACCCTTAATAGCGGCTGCACCATTAGGATGTCCTGATCCAACATCGAGGTCGTAAACCCCCTTGTCGATATGGACTCTTAAAGAGGATTGCGCTGTTATCCCTAGGGTAACTTGGTTCGTTGATCGGCGTAAGGGCCGGATCTTTGTGGTCAAAAGTTTTGTGCCTTAGAGATGTCTCTCTTAGTTTTAGGATATAATCCCGGTCCGCGTGGGAGCTTTATTTTCTCCCGCGGTCGCCCCAACCGAAGACGGGGATCAGTTTCTATTTAGTTTAATCTGTTTGAGGTTCTTGACATAGTTGATCTTAAGTCTTAAGCTCCAAAGGGTCTTCTCGTCTTGTAGTTTTATGTCCGCTTCTGCACGGGCAGATCAATTTCATTGACTTGAAAGGGGAGACAGCTAAGCCCTCGTTCCACCATTCATACAGGTCTTCATTTAAAAGACAAGTGATTGCGCTACCTTCGCACGGTCAAAATACCGCGGCCGTTTAACTTGTCACTGGGCAGGCAAGACCTCCTATACGTTGATTTTTGCAGGAGGCGATGTTTTTGGTAAACAGGCGAGGCTTATAAGTGTTTGCCGAGTTCCTTCCTTTTCTTTTAGTCTTTCCTATATGTGCCTTCCGGTGTAGGTTTAACGATTAGTCTTATGTGAAGTTTTCTTGGTATTTAAGGTGCTCACATTTCCCTCTTTGGTTGGGTTCGGTAATTACTAGTGGTTGGTCCGATCTAGTGTACACGTAGGCTAGGAGAAAGGGGTTCTTTCTTATTACTCATTTTAGCAGTATTTCTTCCATGTGGGCATGGAGTGGCCTAATAGGGCTAGGGGTTTTAGATATTGTATTTGTATAATAGATTTTTATTCCGCCAGAGCTTTAACGCTTTCTGTTTTGATGGCTGCTTTTAGGCCCACTAGAGCGGTCTTATCTTATTTAATATAATCTTTAACCTCCTGAGAAGGTTGTGTCCTATTTCAAAGGGGCTGTACCCCCTTTGACTAACTCTCACATATTTCTTTATCTCGTGTATTTTAAATTTATTTTTGAGTTAAGGAGTGTGGGGCTGAACTTCTATTCATTTCTTAGGCAACCAGCTATAACTAGGTTCGGTAGGTTTGTCACCCCTACCCGGAAATCTTCCCACTCTTTTGCCACAGAGACGGGTTGGCCCTAATTGATAGGCTGTTTCGGGGTAGCTCACGTAGTTTCGGGGCTTTGAACTAAAGTACTCTTTGCTCAGAATGGCTAGCTAAATCATGATGCAAAAGGTACGAGGTTTAGTCTCTGCTTTGTTGGGCTTTAATGATTTATTTCATTTCTCTTTCAGCGTTCCCTTGCGGTACTTTTTCTATAGCTTTAGTAGTGTCTTTTCTGTCTCATATACTTGGACGGTAAAATGTTTTAATTTGAGCTGTTGTGGTTTTATAAAGGTTTTTAATATTGATAGGTAATTTTTGGTATTTAAGCTAGCTGTTTAGCTCAGGGCGATCCAACTTGCATGGATGTCTTCTCGGTGTAAGGGAGATGCTTAACTATCTCAGCCACGCCCTGATTGTTCCAAGTGCACCTTCCGGTACACTTACCATGTTACGACTTGCCTCCCCGTGTAAGCATGTGTTTTATTATATATTTGGTAGTTATAAATATGGGGAGAGTGACGGGCGGTGTGTGCGCGTCTCAGAGCCTAATTCAAAAGGACACTCTATTTGTTTTTTACTGCTAAATCCACCTTCAGACACATATTTCAGTATGTCATCCGTAATACTCTATATATAGAGAATGTAGCCCATTTCTTCCCACTTCGTACGCTACACCTCGACCTGACGTTTTTGGGTGAGCCCATTTTGCTTACTGTTGGACCTTCACAGGGTAAGCTGACGACGGCGGTATATAGGCGGGGAAAACAAGAAGTGGTGAGGTTCAACGGGGGTTATCGGTTCTAGAACAGGCTCCTCTAGGTGGGTCTGAGACACCGCCAAGTCCTTTGGGTTTTAAGCTGTGCTCGTAGTACCCGGGCGGATGTTTATGTAAAAAATACATCTAGGTTTATAGTTAAGCATAGTGGGGTATCTAATCCCAGTTTGTTTCTTAGCTTTCGTGGGGTCAGGTGGTAATATTTAAAGCTACTTTCGTGTTTGGGTTTCGTGCTCTCGGAATGCGTATGACAGCTTAGAGGGTCTTTAGCTTTATTAATTTGTTTTCCATAACCACCCTTTACGCCGTGTCTATCAACTAGGGTCTTTCGTATAACCGCGGTGGCTGGCACGAATTTTACCGGCCCTTTTAACTCTAACTAAGTCAAGTTTTCACTTATGGCTTAATATTTATTACTGCTGAAATCCCTTGGGGGTGTGGCTTAGCAAGGCGTCTTGGGCTTGAATTGTTGTGCCTGATACCTGCCCCTCGTTCTCGGGCAGAGGATTGAGGGCATTCTCACGGGAATGCGGATACTTGCATGTATAAATTGAGTTAAAGCTGATAGTAAAGTCAGGACCAAGCCTTTGTGCCCGTGGAATTTTTCTAGGATTCATCTTAACATCTTCAGTGTTATGCTTTGGTTTAAGCTACACTAGC